CTAAAATTCGAGGAATTTTTTGATAGTTAGAATAGACTCGTAGGCCAGGTTTACTAATCCGTTTTAAATTTAAAATAGTTCTAGATGGTCCTTTCCTATTCCTTCTATGTCGTAGAGTTAAAACCAAAAAAGATTTGTTGTTTTCCTGGTGTTTTCGCACGTTTTCGATAAAACCCTCTCGTAAAAGTATTTTAACAATCTTTTCGGTTATGTTAGTAGATCCTATTCGAACCGTCCCTTTTCTATTCATGTCAGCATTTCGTATAGAGGTTATTATGTCAGCAATAGTGTCCCTACCCATGATAAACTAAAATGATTGTTGTCTCCTATTTTTGATATAATCAACATGCTTGTATTTCAAAATTCGAAATATCTATATTATATATATATAATAAAAAACGGAGTTAATATAAATTATGTATTCGGTTCAATTATTTAATATCTTAGTGTCTTTCATAGCGATTTTTTGAATATCAAATCTATTATAGATTTCCAAATTCTCTATTATGTTCTAGAAAGGTATATGCGTAAGATACAATCTAATGGACTAATTATTAATCTATTTCATTCAAATACTATGTATAATAGAACTCTATTAGTCGGTATGATCTTATAATACTTCAGGTGCTAATGAAACTATTTTAGTGAAACTGAACTGTCTCAATTCTCGGGTAATCGCACCAAAAACTCGGGTTCCTTTTGGATTTCCTTCTTGATCAATAACAACAGCAGCATTGTCATCATATCGTATTATCATACCGTTGTCACGTTTAAGTTCTTTACAAGTACGTACAATTACAGCTCTGACCACTTCTGATCTTTCTAGGGGGGTGTTTGGTAATGCTTCCTTGATCACAGCAACAATAATGTCACCGATATGAGCATATCGACGATTACTAGCTCCGATGATTCGAATACACATTAATTCTCGAGCCCCACTGTTATCCGCTACATTCAAACGGGTTTGAGGTTGAATCATATCATTTTAAATCGGTTCTTTCAATGCAAAGTAAAGAATGAAGTCAAAAAAATAAAGAAATATTGTTTGTAAAAAAAAAAAAAAGACACTCGCAACTGTTTTTTATCCCTAAGACTTTTTTCTTTGATTCCACGTTCCTATCCCGAAATAATGAATTGAGTTCGTATAGGCATTTTCGAGGCTGCTATAGAAATCGCCTTTCGGGCTATATTTTCTGCGACTCCACCCATTTCATAAAGTATTCTACCCGGTTTGACGACAGCTACCCAATATTCGGGGGATCCTTTACCCGAACCCATACGTGTTTCGGCCGGTCTTAACGTAACTGGTTTGTCTGGAAATATACGTACCCATATTTTTCCACCGCGTCGTACATTTCGCGTCATTGCTCGACGCCCTGCTTCTATTTGTCTAGATGTGATCCACGTCGGTTCAAGTGCCTGCAGAGCATATTTACCGAAACAAATACGATTGCCACCATAAGATATCCCCCTCATTCTTCCTCTATGTTGTTTACGAAATCTGGTTCTTTTGGGGTTATAGTTGATGGTTCTTTCGTAATTCCAACTCTACTCCAAAACCGGACATGAGAGTTTCGTCTCATCCGGCTCCTCGCGAATCAAAGGATTCAAGTTTACTGAAAATCTACTCTGGATTCTTTTTTGAGATTTCATCTAATCTATTAGAAATTTCTATATCTTGTTTGGATATCCACTTAAAGATGTATTTCATTTCTCGATTCTTTTTTTATTTTTATAAAATAATAGATATATCTTTGTTTGGAGAATATATCGATAAACTAGAGAATCTATTCTCTAATGTTGTTTTTTATAACGATAACGAATCTTTATTTTGTTTTGCCTTGTCTCAATTGGATAGAACAAGATTGAGTAATCTAATAAAACCCTTCGCGGGCGAATATTAACTCTTTCAATATCTACTTTAGTTGTAGGGTTAGCTCATAATTTCTAGGAATAAATGAATTGTTCCCCGGTTCGTTCCGCCATCCCACCCAACGAATTATTAGGATTCGTTTTTCAAGAGAATCCTAATAATTCACGGGTTCCGTCGTTCCCATCGCTTCGCAATTAATGGTTAGGTTTGAATTCTACAATGGAGCCTTTCGTGGAATTTGTTCTTGAGTCAATCTTCTCAGTCTTTATTGGCTCGAGGCTCTTGATTTTTTTCTAGGAATCGATTCATCTAGTCGAGTTATGGGTGAATCGGGATTGATGCTTTATAACACTGTCTTTTATGAGATGACTCAGCAACCTTACATATATTGGAATGGTATATCATTGATATTCTTGTTCTTTCTTTCTCTCACCCTTCCATTTATCTATATCCTTTTCTTTTTTCGATTATTTTATATACATCAATTTTATATACATATATAAAGAACATAATTTGATACATATATATATATCATATATAAAGAATTCAATTGGTTTTTCTTTTGTTTATGCAAAAAAAATTTCAGCTGCTACAATGATATGACCGCTAGATCATATCTTGACTGGT